TTCCAAGTCTTCACGATGTTGGGCTTCTAGTTTATTGAAAACAGAAATATCCAGCTCATCGCTGAATTGACATAGTTTTAACCAATACCCTTCATCTTCTGCGTAGGCTTCTATCGCTTCATTAACTATTTTCTTTGTTAATTGTTTTACAACAATTACCGGAGTACCGGGTTGAATAAAAATCGGTGCCTTCTTCTAACATCTCTTCGACCAAATCATCAGGTGTCCGAACAATAATTGTATAAGAAGAGCCGTCTTCAAATTCAATCCCAACATCAATACTGTCATTAAGTTGATCTCTGACTTCATCAATAAACCTAATTTTTTTAATTCGCATCATTTTATTTTATTGTTATTTAAATTTGTTTTTAAATGTTTTCATCAGGTTAGTTAACCACGATCTCTTAACGATTCCTACAATTTGATCAGGAGCACCTTTTTGCCCTGGTTGTACAATAATTCGAATTTTATTAAATTTATATTCCTTTAGCTTTTTAAAGCCTGTTAAGGGTTTTTGATTTCGGCCAGTTAATTCACCCTTTTCTATTTTTTCAAGTTTTGACAGTGTTTCTTTTTTAGCTTCTGAATCTTTCCACACGCTGTTAAGCTCGTCTTTAGCTACTTTAGTTTCGATCCTATAAACGTATTTTCCTGAACTGCTATCAGGTAATTCTTCAATACCAGCCTTGTTCTGAGGTTGGTCTGAGATACTGCAAGCTTCTTCTTCATGTTTATTTTATTCTTAAAGTCTTCTGTATTATACTTATAATCGAGCCAATAATCTGGATCAGATTTCCAACGCTCTTTTGGTGGTATAAAATTATCCTCTGAAGACGGACCATTGCAACTATCTCCGTGGTTGCCCCATGCGCCTTGTCGAATACCTGGTTTAGGATCATACTCTTGCTTTGACGCCGATTTAATCGGTTTTCCTAGACCATTATTCTTAGATTGACTACTGAATAAACCTGGACGCCTTGCGGGTAGGCCGGATTATGGCGTTGAGAACCCATCAACGCCTTTTGCGGTAGATTCTAGTGAGCACGAAAAAAGTACAAGGGCAGCCAATAACGCACTAGCAATTGATTTACAAAATTTACAAGTACTTCGATATGAATAGATAAATAGACTGACAAATATTAAAAAAAAAACGTTAGACTTGCTACAACGGGTAACTTTTTCATCAAACTACTCCTTTTTACTGTAATATTATAGTAAAAAACTTTTTTATGCAACTTCAACTAAAAAATAAAAATTTAAGTTCGAAATCCTTAATAATACTATTTTCAATTGCCTGTTATTGGTTCTATCTTAGTATTTGCTTCGGTTATTTTTTATCAAAAATTTTTTATAATTTTTTTGATGAAATTAACAAACCTGATCTTTCTAAAAGTATTCAATTTAGGAAAAAATTTAATTTAGAAAATATAAAAAAATTTGTTATTAGTTATATTTTAAAATTTTTTGAAAATTGGATTAAACGGATTGGTAAGAAATGTCTTTTAGTACTTGCAGCAATCGATTGGTCATCAAAAATTAGATACTACTTCGGCTTACGTTAATCAATTATCTGATCAAGAACGACAGAAACGTATTGACCAATTAAAATGATTTATCAGAGGCGTTTAGTAGGCTTCTCAGGCGGCTCTTACTAGATGACTAGGGTTATAATATATGCCTTCAAATCAAAATAGAAGGATTTTTGGTCGGTCGGAAAGATTAAATATAATTAAAATATAAAAAACTATTGTGTTTGTTTCTTAAGTTCTATATACTTTGATTATCCATTTTATTACGATTTAATATTTATGATAGAATTCTTAAAAGAACTGTTGAAAATACTCGTTTGTTGTACATTATTTGGGATTACATTAAAACTAACTGATATGATCTGGAAACTCTAAATAAATTAAATTAAATAAATTTTATGCCTAATAATCTACTAATAAGTCCTAAAGGTTTGACTATTATCTTCCTAGCATCCACCGGTAGTGAGGTTAGTAGCTTTATGATACAACTTTCAGAGCAGTTACTGCTCGACGTTTAAAATAGGTTAGTTAATCTCGGGATTCAATATGGATCGATAGCGATAAGCCAAGCTGTAGCTGGCTCGAAAGTTGATCCTACACCACCTGTAAAATTGTTTATACAAGGATTTGAATCATTAGCTAATGCCTCTGGACCCGAAGAAGCTGCGGCTCACGGCACCATTGCGGCGGCGGTTCTAGTTTTATCTAGTGTAGCGTCCGAAGATCCTAACGCCTCATTAACATTTGAAGGATTCTTACTTGTACTTGCACAAAATGTTCTTATATCTGGGTCTCATACGATATTGCCTCAAAGTTTACTTAAATTTTATGTTATCAAAAATGTTTTAAATCGAATTATCATTGAAATTCTAGTTGAAAGAAGAAGAAAAAAACTAAAACTACCTCGAGCGAAGTTTAGGTTTAAAATCTTTAAAAAACAAGAAAAGAAAGGTTTCGTTTTTAAATCTAAGATATTTAAAAATAAAGTCTTTCTTTTGTGAGTTACATATCACTTAACTAAATATATTTTACAAATAATATTTATATTTGTCAATAAAATGGATTCATTTTATTGACAAATATAAATTAACCAAATTTACCTGAAGTTGAAGCAATAACAAAAGCTGCATATGTTAAAATATAACCAACAGCAAAATGCACTAAACCAACTAAACGAGCTTGTACAATTGAAAGAGCAACTGGTTTATCTCTCCAACGAATTAAATTTGCAAGAGGCGTACGTTCATGAGCCCAAACTAATGTCTCAATTAACTCTTGCCAATAACCACGCCATGAAATTAAGAACATAAACCCTGTTGCCCAAATTAGATGTCCAAATAAGAACATCCATGCCCAAACTGATAAATTGTTCATACCAAATGGGTTATAACCATTAATTAATGGAGATGAATTTAACCATAGATAATCTCGTAACCAACCCATAATATAATTTGATGATTCATCAAATTGACCCGGGTTACCACCCCAGATTGTCATATGTTTCCAATGCCAGTAGAATGTAACCCAACCAATTGTGTTTAACATCCAAAACATTGCTAAATAGAAAGCATCCCATGCTGAAATATCACAAGTACCACCACGACCAGGTCCATCACATGGGAAACTGTAACCAAAATCTTTTTTATCTGGCATTAATTTAGATCCCCGAGCATCTAAAGCACCTTTTACAAGAATTAATGCTGTTGTATGTAAACCTAAAGCGATTGCATGATGAACTAAGAAATCACCAGGACCAATTTTTAAGAATAAATCAGTTTTAGGATTATTAATTGCTTCTAACCAACCTGGTAACCAAATTTGATTTCCTGCTACTGCTGCAGGACTAGTTGAAGATGATAATAATACATTAAATTCATAAACCGCTTTCCCAGATGCTGCTTGAATATATTCAGCAAATACTGGTTCAAATAAAATTTGTTTTTCTGGTTGTCCAAATGCAACTACAGTATCATTATGAATATATAAACCTAAAGTATGGAAACCTAAGAATAAACAAGCCCAACTTAAGTGTGAAATAATAGCTTCTTTATGTTCTAACATTCGTGCTAAAACATTACCTTTATTTAATTCTGGATCATAATCCCGAACAAAGAAAATTGCGCCATGTGCAAATGCACCAACCATTAAGAATCCAGCAATATATTGATGGTGAGTATATAATGCAGCTTCAGTTGTGAAATCTTTAGATAAAAATGCATATGGAGTTAAAGCATACATATGTTGAGCAGTTAAAGACGTAGCAACACCTAAACATGCTAATGCTAACCCTAGTTGCATATGTAAAGAGTTTGTAATTGTTTCGAATAATCCAACATGACCTGCTCCTAAACGACCTCCTGGAGGACGATGAGCGTCTAAAATTTCTTTCATGTTATGACCAATACCAAAATTTGTTCGATACATATGACCAGCAACGATAAAAACAACTGCAATCGCTAATTGATGATGTGCAATATCACTTAACCATAAAGCTTTAGATTGAGGATGGAAACCACCTAAAAATGTTAAAATAGCTGTACCTGCACCTTCTGATGTTCCATAAACATGAGTTGCACTATCTGGATTTTCTGCATAAGCTGTCCAATTACCAGTATAGAATGGAGTTAAACCAGCTGGATGTGGTGGAGTTGTTAAGAAATTATCCCAACCAACATGAACACCACGTGATGCTGGAAGTGCCACGTGAACAAGATGACCAGTCCAAGCTAATGAACTAACACCCATTAATCCTGATAAGTGATGATTTAAACGAGATTCATTATTTTTAAACCATGATAAACTTGGACGGAATTTTGGTTGTAAATGTAACCAACCTGCAAATAATAGAACCGATGATAATAATAACAAACCAATCGCACCTTGATATAATTCTTGGTTTGTTCGTAATCCAATAGTATACCACCATTGATAAACACCTGAGAATGCAATATTAACAGGATATTGATTACCTTTACTAAAAGCTTTTAAGGCTGATTCACCAAAGTGTGGATCCCAAATTGAATGTGCGATTGGTTTAGTTTTTAATGGATTAGTTACCCATTTTTCAAAGTTACCTTGCCAAGCAACATGGAATAAATTTCCAGCAGTCCATAAGAAAATAACTGCTAGATGACCAAAATGTGAAGCGAAAATTTTTTGATATAAATTTTCTTCAGTCATACCATCATGTGCTTCTAAATCATGAGCAGTAGCGATACCATACCAAATTCTTCGCGTTGCTGGATCTTGTGCAAGGGCTTGGCTAAACTTTGGAAATTTAGTTGCCATAATTATTAGATGCCTTTTTATATAAATTTTAATTATGAATAAATTATTAATAGACTTGTAAAAATAGAGTTAATTTTAATTTATCTAGCTAATTGAAATTGCACGTGCTAGGAAGAATGACCAAGTCGTCCCAATCCCACCAAGTAAATAATGAGCTAAACCAACAGCACGACCTTGAGTAATACTTAAGGCACGTGGTTGAATAGTTGGAGCAAAGTTTAATTTATTGTGAGCCCAAACAATTGACTCAATTAATTCTTGCCAATAACCACGACCACTAAATAAGAACATTAAACTAAAGGCCCAAATAAAATGTGCACCTAAGAAAATTAAACCATATGCTGATGATGCTGAACCATAAGACTGAATTACTTGAGAAGCTTGTGACCATAGGAAATCACGTAACCATCCATTAATTGTAATAGCACTTTTTGCAAAATTGCCACCAGTAATATGTGAAATACTTCCATCTGGAGAAATAGTTCCCCAAACATCTGATTGCATTTTCCAACTAAAATGAAAAATTACCACAGAAATTGAATTATACATCCAGAATAAACCTAAGAATACATGATCCCAGCTTGAACTTTGACATGTACCACCACGACCTGGTCCATCACATGGGAAACGGAAGCCTAAATTCGCTTTATCTGGAATTAATTTTGAACTACGTGCATATAAAACACCTTTTAACAAAATTAATACTGTAACATGAATTGTAAAAGCGTGAATATGGTGAACCATAAAATCTGCTGTACCTAATTTAATCGGCATCATTGCAATTTTACCCCCAACTTCTACAACTTCACCACCAAATGCGTAACTTGTTGTAGCTAAAGCATTTGGAGCAGTTGTTCCAGGTGCTAACAAATGAATATTTTGAATCCATTGTGCAAAAATTGGTTGTAATTGAATTGCTTTATCTGAAAACATATCTTGTGGACGACCTAATGCTCGCATTGTGTCATTGTGAATATAGAATCCAAATGCATGGCATCCTAAGAAGATACAAACCCAATTTAAATGTGAGATAATTGAATCTCTATGTCTTAATACTCGGTCTAATAAATTATTATAATTATTAGCTGGTGTGTAATCGCGAACCATAAAGATTGCACCATGAGCAGCTCCACCAACTATACAGAAACCACCAATCCAAGTATGGTGTGTAAATAAAGAAAGCTGAGTTGCATAATCTGTTGCTATGTATGGATATGGAGGCATTGCATACATATGATGTGCAACAATAATACTTAATGAACCCATCATAGCTAAGTTAATTGCTAATTGAGCATGCCATGACGTTGTTAAAATTTCATATAACCCTTTATGACCCTCTCCTGTAAATGGACCCTTATGAGCTTCTAAAATTTCTTTCATACTATGGCCAATACCCCAATTTGTTCGATACATATGGCCAGCAAAAATAAATAAAACCGCTAACGCTAAATGATGATGAGCAATATCACTTAACCATAAACCACCTGTAATTGGGTTTAAACCACCTTTAAATGTTAAGAAATCAGAATATTCACCCCATTGACCACCAAAGAATGGTGCTAATCCTTTTGAGAAACTTGGGTACAATTGACTCATTAACTCACGATTAATTAAAAACTCATGAGGTAAAGGAATTTCTTGAGGTGATACACCCGCATCTAATAATTTATTAATTGGTAATGCGATATGAATTTGATGACCTGACCAAGATAAACATCCTAATCCTAATAAACCGGCTAAATGATGATTCATCATTGACTCAGCGTTTTGGAACCATTCTAATTTTGGCGCTGCTTTATGATAATGGAACCAACCAGCAAATAACATAATCGCTGACATCGCTAAGCCACCAATTGCAATCCAATATAATTCAACTTCACTAGTAATACCTTCTGCTCGCCACATTTGGAACCAACCAGAAGTTGTTTGAACACCTTGGAAGTTTCCACCAACATCGCCATTTAAAATTTCTTGACCAACAATTGGCCAAACAACTTGTGAACTTTGTTTAATATTAACTGGATCATTTAACCAAGCTGAATAATTAGAGAAATAGGCTCCATGGAAATGCATACCACTTATCCATAAGAATATTATTGCTAATTGTCCAAAGTGAGCACTAAAAATTTTACGAGAAACCTCTTCTAAAGAACTAGTTTGACTATCAAAATCATGAGCATCTGCATGTAAATTCCAAATCCAAGTAGTTGTTTTTGGACCTTTAGCTAATGTTCTAGAGAAATGACCCGGTTGTGCCCATTTCGCGAAACTAGTTTCGACCGCGTCTTTTTCAACAAAAATTTGCACATTTTTTGCGCGACGGTCAGTTGAGCTTATTGCCATTAATTTTCTCCTTTTGGGAGACAAAAATCTATGAAACTCTCATAAAAGAATAAAAAATAGTTTTTTATCTATCTATTAATCATGAGTTTTCAAATTAATATTATACATTTTTTTATTAATTTTAATTAACTTTTTAGAACTTTAAGTTTCTAATACTTATTATCAATAGTTTATAAAACTAAGAATTTATTAATTTAATAAAAATAAATTAAAAGTATAATCCCAACATGTCAGGAAAGAAACGATTAATCTCGATAATAAATCCTGCTGTAAAGGTCATCCATATTGTTAATAAAACAGGAGCTGTTGATAAATATTTTTGAAGATTTTCCATAAAAATTTAGATTAAATAATTAATTAAAAAATTTGAGTTTAAGTTTTAACGAGGCGAGACTGTTACTTCGTCTTTTGGAGCTATCAAATCACCACTAATTAATTCTTGCCATGCGGAAATTGGCCAAATGTATCCAGTAGTCATTATTTTCAATGCTAATGGAACGTTTATAATAATTTCACTCTCACTTGGATTTGAAGTTGTACTTATTGCCCGTAAATATTTTCTTCCAACATAACCAATCCAACCAGAGATATAGATGAATCCAAATCCTGGAAGAATAAATTCAGCAGCATGACTCCAACGTCCATCAGCAATTAAATGAGGTAATCCATCAGTTCCACATAGTAATTCTGATCTACTATATTTATCAAATCGTGCCTCAGTTCGATCAATTTGTTGTTTTAAAGCTAAAGCTGGTGGAGAATCTGCTTTATATTGACTCATTCTTTGCTCTAATTTTTTTACACTTGTTTTTAATCTTTTAGCAAAAGCAGGAGATTCACTACATTTAGTTAATCCTCCAATATCTGCTGATGCTTGATTTGGTATAAGAGCTAATAATAATGCAAAAAGTAAAGGTATTAAATTAAACCGTTTCATTTTAAAATAAAATTTAAGATTATTGATTTGGTAAAAAATTTCAAAAACTATATTATTATTATATATATAATAATAATATAGTTTTTAAGAAAAAAATATTTATTTACTATTTATAATTAAAAATAAAAAATTTAATCTATGATTTTTAGAGAATTTTTTAATAAAAATTCTCCAAAAGTTATAGATTATTCAAAATCTTTACGATTTGGGTTTCGTGATGGATCACTTGAAAGAAGCCCAAAGATAAATAAAGAAACAAAAAAGGTAATCGTTGTGTAAACTAAAATTTTTAAAGTTAGCATTTAATTTCTCTTAAAAATTATTTTTAATAATATTAATTATACTAAAATAAAACAATTCTGAATTATTTAATTAAAGAAAAATTATATCTTAGAATATTAATTTTTATCAATTTGTTAATTAGAACTCAGAAGAAAAGGATAAACTTTTAAAACGGTAATTTCAAATTTTTTTGAATTTTGTTTACCTCTATTTAAAAAATATTTAGTACTTACTGATAAATATCCTTCAATCATAATGTAATCATTAATTTGATAATAATTACTAACATCATTTGCCAAATTTCCCCAAAAAATTAAATGGACAACCTGACTATTTTGAATTTGAGGAAATTGCACTCTAAATTTTATACCTAAAAGAGTTTTATTAAGACTAATTTTATTAGGAGATTCTAGTATTTTAACTATACTACTAATATAGTTAGTATCAACCATAAATTTTAAATAATTAAATTTTTTTGTTTTTGAACATCTTCAAAATTTATATCACGTAATCGTTTCAACAATTTAATAAAGTATTCTAAGAAATAATCATCTAATTGAATTATTTCAGAAGAATCAATTTTAAACATTTTATATAATTCAAACGTTGATTTTGAAAAATTATTTTCAGTATTTAAAATTTCAACAAAAGCCAATCTGTCACTAATATTTTTACCCCACTCAAAAAACCCGAAGAAATTTCTAACTAATTTTAAAGCAATTAGTGGAATAAGCTGAACTTTCGCTTGTTGTCCTGCTAGTTGTTCACAAAGACTTATAATCTCTGATGATACCCAACCTCTAGATCCACTTAAGAAGAATGTTTGATTTGTAGTTTGAGGTATTTGAAGTGATCTTAAACAGAATTTTGCAATATCTTGTGTATCCATATATGAAATATATGTATTTTCATTTGTAACCCAAATAGATAAATTTTCTAAAATAGGTATTGCATATTGTTCAATTAAACCTTGATAAAATCCAGTTAATCGGAAAATAGTATATGGAATATTTGACTTTTTTAACCTATTTTCAATTCCATATTTTAATTTCATTAAAGGAATACTATCAAATTGTTCTACATTTTGAGCTGAGAAAAAAATAAACCGTTTAATATCAGCAGCTTTTGATGCTTCAATTAAGTACAATTTCCCATTCCAATCTACTTTTTTTAAAGAATCCAATTCATTTGGACGACTTGTTGAAGCATCAATAACAGCTGTAATGCCTTTTAAACAAGGTGGTATCGTTTCTGGACGTGTTAAATCACCATACACCAATTCAACACCCCATTCTTTTAAAAAATTCGCTTTTCGAAAATTACGAACCATACAACGAACTTGATAGCCTTTTGTTAACGCTTGTAAAACAACTTGCCGCCCTAATGTTCCAGTCCCACCAATAATAAGTAAACTCATAAATCAACAAATTTTTTAATCGTTAAAAATTGTACTTTGTAAAATATCTGAAGCTTCAAGATTAACTAATTCTTTTTTAGTTAGAACTTGACCACGACTATCAAAAATTCTATTTGCTTGACGCATTCTTGCTCGATCTAATGCATTTTTAACACTTCGAGCATTAGCAAATAATGGTTTTTCTTTTCGTTTTTGAATATAACTTTCTAAGGCAACTTCAGCATCAGGTGTTAATTGATATTGTTGTTCTTCTAACATCAATTTTGAAATTTTTAATAATTCTTCAACTGTATAATCTGGAAAATCAATATGATTTGCAATACGCGAAGATAATCCAGGATTCGATTCATAGAATTTATCCATTGGTTCTTTATAGCCTGCTAAAATAACAACTAAATCATCACGTTGATTTTCCATTACTTGTAATAAAATTTCAATTGCTTCTGAACCATAATCACGTTCATTATCAGGCTTGTATAAATAATACGCCTCGTCAATAAATAAAACTCCACCCATTGCTTTTTTAAGTACTTCTTTCGTTTTTGGAGCAGTATGACCAATATATTGACCTACTAAATCATCACGTGTAACTGTTAAAAGATGACCTTTTTCAATATAACCTAATTGAAATAAAATATCGGCCATTTTTAAACCAACAGTTGTTTTCCCAGTTCCAGGACTTCCTGTAAATGACATATGTAAACCAGGGTTAGCTGAAGTAATTCCTAAATTTCTTCTTAATTTATCAATTAAAAGTAAAGCTGCAATTTCTCTAATACGAGATTTTACTGGAGCTAAACCAACTAACTCTTCATTTAATAAATTTAAAATTTTCGCAATTTCAGTTTTTGCATACTCTTCTTGTAAATTTATAGGATTATTCATAAGACTTATTTATTAATTAATATTGTTATATTTACAGATAGATAAAAAGACATTTAGATTGATTTTTTTACAAGATAGATATCAAATAGTAGAATATTAATAAAATCTTCTACTATTTGATACCTCTATTTCTTGAAATAATATATTACCATATATTTAACTTGCTGTAAAGGTTGGAATACTTGATAAACAAATGAATGCAAATCCTGCACTTCCACATGCCCCAACAAAAAATCCACCTTTAAATTGATCCCAAGCTTTTTTTGTTTGTAAATCATTAGGATTTCCTTCAGATTTTTCTTGTCCAAAAGCTGCCACACCATAAATAGTTAAACCTAATGTTAAAATTACGATTAAACCAATTGTCGAAAGGAAACCAGCAAGTAATCCAACATCGGAGTTACGTAATGGTCCTAAGATAGTAAATGGACCAATTAAAAAATAACCATGTGCTAAACCAATTTCTAGACCACGTAATAAAGGCGTTAAACCAAATCGATATGCTGGTAAATTTTGTAAAATTGCTCGTGTCACTGCAGATGATGTTATTGGTGTTGCTAAATGACCTACAAATGGATCATCATTATACGGTTTAATAAAGTTAGCCATAAAGTTAATAATAAAATTTTTTAATTAAATAAATATAAGATGGTTAAAATTATATGAAAATTTGTACCAACCAAAATTTTTCTATAGATTACTATATAATATATATTAATATATAGAAAAATTTTTATAAACTTAATTTTGATAAAATAACAAAGATTTTATGACAATTGCTATCGATTATTTTTTATTAGTAGGATTCTGTTTTACACTAACATCTGGTCTATTTATCGGATTAAAATCAATTAAATTAATTTAATTTTTATTAAATTACACAAAATGCAAAACGAAATTCGTCAAGATAAAATTGTTGGATCACGTCGTTTTAGTAATTATTTTTGGTCAGTATTTTTATTTATTGGGGGTTTAGGTTTTTTACTAGCTGGAATATCGAGTTACTTTAAGATTAATTTATTACCATTTGCAAATTCAACAGAATTAGTTTTCATACCTCAAGGTTTGGTGATGATGTTTTATGGAACTTTAAGTTTAGGTATAAGTATATATATAATTATAACAGTACTTTTAGATATTGGAAGTGGGTATAATGAATATAATAAAACTGAAAATCTTGTGAAAATAATTCGAAAAGGATTTCCAGGAAAAAATCGTGAAATTCTTTTGACATATTCCTTATCAAATATTCGCTCAATTGGAATAAAAATTACAGAAGGTTTAAATCCAACTCGAAGTATTTATTTATGTTTAAAAGATGAAAGGCAGATACCTTTAACACCGGTTCAAGAACCAACTTCAATTTCAGATTTAGAAGAAGAGGCAGCTGATTTAGCGAAATTTTTAGATTTAAAATTAGAAAATTTATAAGATTTTATTGCTTTTTATGTCTGCATGACTATATAATAAAGTTATGCGGGCATAGTTTAGTGGTAAAACCTTAGCCTTCCAAGCTAATGATGGGGGTTCGATTCCCCCTGCCCGCTTTTTTATTAAATATTAGAATGAGCAGCAATCTTTTTTTATAGGAGAATATATAAATATGTCTGGTGGATCTACGGGTGAACGTCCGTTTTCGGATATTATTACTAGTGTACGTTATTGGATAATTCATAGTATTACAATTCCATCACTTTTTGTATCAGGATGGTTATTTGTTAGTACTGGGTTAGCATATGATGTATTTGGAACTCCACGTCCAAATGAGTACTTTACAGAAGATCGTCAACAAGTTCCATTAGTAAACGATCGATTCAGTGCAAAACAAGAATTAGAAGATTTAACTAAAGGTTTATAATTGAGGTAAAAAAATGGCAAAAAATATTAATCAACCTGTAGCTTATCCTATTTTCACATTTCGTTGGCTAGCAGTTCATGGATTAGCAGTACCGACGGTATTCTTTTTAGGTGGAATTACTGCAATGCAATTTATTCAAAGATAAATTAATTTATAAATAGATAAGAGGTAAAATTTTTATGACAGGTCCAAATCCAAATAAACAAGCAGTAGAATTAAATCGAACTTCTCTTTATTGGGGACTTCTATTAATTTTTGTTTTAGCGGTACTATTTTCAAGTTATTTCTTCAATTAATGTTAATCTAAGAGGAGTTTTTTATGGCAAATACTGGTAGAATTCCATTATGGCTTATAGGTTTAGTAGGTGGTTTAGCAGTAATTACAATGCTTTCTTTGTTTATCTACGGTGCATATTCAGGTTTAGGTTCATCATTATAGAATTAACTAATTAATATATTTAGTATATCACAAAACTAACGTTGATTAATTTTAAAATTAATCAACGTTAGTTTCTAAATTGTTTTTTTATTTTTTTAAAGATTCTCTTTATGAACCTATCAAATAGATTATTAGTTTGTTCATTTTTTTTAGTACCTCTTCCAAACAAACCATACCAAAGTTTTGGTCGAAAACGATTTAAATTTTCTACTTTTTCTTCAGAATCTTGCCATGATGTAGACCCACCACTATATATACTACTTTTTGGACGTGATCCAATATGAAGTTCTGTATTTTCTACAAAAAATGGCATATAAAAATATTGCCCCCAAATCGCATGAAATAATCCAAAAAGTATGAATCCAATATGAGCTAATACAATACAACCTATCACTCCATTTAAAAGATTAATTTGGAAAAGTAAATTTGAATCAACATAAGTTTCATAATATTTTGTTTGTGGAATAAGTACAAATGATTGAAAGTAATAAACACGATATATAAAATATATAAAAATTTGTTCTACCATACCGATAATAAGTAAAAACGTCCAATGCCATCTAACTAAATATGGACAATATCTTTTCCCTATTCTAGTAATTACTGCATAGGCAGCTACTCCTGAAAGTTGAGCCCAAAATTTACTACAAATTTCATAGATCTTTGGTATGATCTTATTATAGACTTTATAATAAAGTGGGAGAACATTTGAATTACTTGGTTCTTTTATATTTGAAATAGCCATTGAAATTGGATCAATATAATATCTAAGACCCGTTTCTGAATCTAAATTTACTATTCCTTTTGTAAATCCATAATATAAAATTTTTCCTAGATCATACCAGTGAGCATTTTCTCCTAATTTTAAATCAGTTAAAACTGTTTGTCGATGCATCGATCGTAACTGGACGGCATCCATTCCTAGTTTATTTAAAAATGGAAGTTTTAATAATACACTTCGATACATTGATATAAGGTCAATTAAATGCCTGTACCATAAGTACCCAGCAAAAAGTCCAATACATGTAATATAAAAAGAAGTTTTTAAATTATATCTTGTTGTAAGAATAATGAAACGGACAAAAAGAATGAAAAATAGAAGATTTTCAATATCAGCTAAAGTTAGTCCATCTTGAATTTTTTCCCATAAACCCTCTATAATTAAACGAAATGTCGCTAACGATAAATTACCTGATGATTCTAAATTTAAAAGATTAAGGTCATAACAACTTTCTATAGCTTGACTCATTTCATGGGTAGGAGTATCTTTTATTCCAAACCAATTTAAGACTGTTTTTTGATCAATATTGATTAAGATAAGTAAAATTCTAAATAAGTACAACATAAATTAGTTTTATTAATATAATAATTAAAAGATTTAATACTTTACTCGCTTAGAATTTAAATATACTAAAATTTATTTTAAAAATCAAGATATTATTCAAAATTTATCTATTTAGTTAATAAAATATAAAAAAATTTATTTATACAGGAATATAGAACTAACCCGTCTACAATAGATTTATAACTTAACGATTAATTAACTAAGAATTATTATTAAAATTAACCAAGGTTTTTTAGTCGTTTTTTTATTAAAAGGGTAAATTATAATAATATATTTTATTTTAATACCTGAGAGTAAGCTACTGACTCACTATTTTTTGATTGAATATGGCCCATAGTGTAATTTCCAGCATTTATAAGAAATTTTGGTAAGATTTGGTCAGATATAAATAAATGCCATAAAAATCATATTATTGTTTTATTTTTACTTACTCAGAAGACATTTAAATTTCAGAGATCTATGAGTATAAGTATTTGGTTATTTCTATTTCAGAATGTGTTTTAAGGATGAGTAGAACTGTTATGTTTAAACGTTTTTTAATTTTCTAACTTATTAATAGAAATTATTATTTAGTACTATCGTTAAGATTCTTAAATTATAAATTCAAATTTATTTACAAGGATAAAAAATAATTTTTCCAGTTATTAAAAAAATTCTTATATTTATTTTTAATAAGTCAATTATCATAAACTAGACAAAACGATTGAATTATAAGAAAGCGTTAATAAAACGTTTATCTATGTCACTAAGTTAGTAGATACCGATAAAAAAATTAACTGATTAAGCAGAAATTATCCAATGTTAATATAGAATTTGTTCAGTTGTGTCATATAATAAAAAAGTCTTTACTTTTTATTCCTGGTCCAAATATCACAAATGTTGTTATAATACCAATTTCTATCGGACGCAAAATTTTTGTTTGGTATTGTAAATAGTAAAAGTTACCTTGGAAAGATTATTAATATTAATATTTTACATATTATAAAATGATTGGGTTACCTGGGACTCGAACCCAGAACTATTCGGTTAAAAGCCGAGTACTCTACCATTGAGTTAGTAACCCTAATAGAATATTACTATGAAAATGGTAAAATATTCAAGTATTTATTTAAAATAAATTTAACTTTAAAATTAATAAAGTAAAAATATTATTTAAAATAATATTTTTACTTTATTAATTTTAAAGTAAAATGAAAAATAACATTATCGGTTATTTTATTACTTAAAATTTTATTAAAAATTGATAAATAAGGATTTTAAAAATGATTAATTATCAAGTTCTAGGACAATTAATAGCAACAGGTGTTATTATGTTATCAGGTCCAATAGTAATTGTTTTATTAGCTTTAAAGAAAGGTAATCTTTAATTTTATATATATGTATATTTAAGTCGATCATCAATATAAAAATTTTTTAAAAAGATTTATGATAACTGCTTTAACAACTATATTAGTTCTACTTTCATTAGGTTTAGTTATAACAGTTCCGGTAGCTTTAGCTACACCAGGTGAATGGGAAAATTCAAAAGATAAGTTAATAAAAGGTCTTTATGGTTGGGTATTACTTGTTTTTGCTCTTGCTGCTGCTGATGGTATTACAGCATCAAGTTAAATATTTAGAAATTATAGTTTAAACTATAATTTCTAAATTAATTTAAAGTATTGACATATTTTATAAATTTTTATAATCTAAATAAAAAATATTTCTAATAAATTAAAATTTACTAGCGGGCATAGCTCAGTGGTAGAGCGCAACCTTGCCAAGGTTGATGTCGCGCGTTCGAATCGCGTTGCCCGCTTCTAAAATTTTTATTAATTAGAAATATCATTGCCCCCATCGTCTAGAGGCCTAGGACAGCTCCCTTTCACGGAGCAGACAGGGATTCGAATTCCCTTGGGGGTAAAGGGAAAATTTATTTCAAAATAGTCAAATTTTTGAAGACTGAAGATGAAATATCTCACTCTTCAAAAATTTGATCTAAATATAAACCTTTTTTTACAAAACCCTTTATATTTAGATCGGTAAAATATTCATCTTTTACTTCTTCAAATTGATATTATTGAATTGTAGATTCAAACTTATATAATCGATTTTTAAATTCTTAGAATTAAAACTAATATTAGTCATCCTTGTTATTTTTTTAAATATTTATGTGATATAGTGGAGCTGAAAGTATTTAATTAGTATGTTTTTTTACCAAAATCTTTCATGTCTTTAAAGACTTCACGCAACTTATTAATATCTTCAATGTCACCAGGAATAGTTTCACCAATACCGGAAATATTAACGAGCACTTCCTCCTCAAAATACATTTCTTCTGAAGTAGATGTAATTCCATCTATAAGAGAACCCACTATTTTAAAAGGTGTACCTAGTGTATACCTATAGATTTGACAAACAGGTTTTAGTTTGTCTAGCGCGTAAAACGATAACATATGGAAAAAATAGAACTCGGGTAATAAGTAGCCAATAAGTCCCGGCAACGTTAAAGCAACAGATTTGGATCCAAGTGCAGCAACGTATACCATTTTAGATAACTCAGTGCTTGTGAATAGAGCAATTATATCTAATGAAAAAGCAGTTTGATTCGAAGATAGTTTTTGTATTTTCTTCTAAAACCATAAATTTTTAAAACTATAAAGGAAATTCAAAATCTATTAAATGAAATTGAAAGCAAATAATCTAAATAATAAATAATAATTTTATTGATTTATTATTTTTTTTCATATACAATCTAAATTAACTTAATATTACCTTAACATAAACATATGTTACCATCTTATAATTAGGTAACAACAATTTTAGCCCTTGTACCCAGAGATGAATAAATGTTTAGGGTGACATAAAAAAATTGAATAGTAACATTAATGTATTTTTATAAAATCTAATTTTTTTATTTTTATTAGTCGAGTAGACGACGTAAAAAAATCTAAGCAAATACTATAATAGTGTCCTATTCTAATCTAATTGTAGTACTTTCTTATTGTATGTATAATTGTACATAAAATCACAAAATGGTAAAAAAATAAAATAAAAAATAAAATTATTATGGAAGCTTTAATTGCAATTGGCATTGGTATCGGTATTTCACCACTTGGCCGAATTCCTGCAGTAAAAATTTTTCTAAAAGCTGTAAGAGGAGGTTAATAAATGATCGCTATACCTGTATCTATAGTAAAACGAGTACCCTAGACCCGTTATCTCATCATTGGGTCTTGCTTTAGACGTTAGGGACATCGTAGCAAACATTACACCGGTTGGTGCGACAAAAACTATTGCTGGCCCCATTCTAAATGAATGTACACGTCCCGAACTGCTAATAGCAGGGAAATACGTAATATTAACAGGGGGTATTATTACATCAGTAGCTACAGGGGGGTAATCCGTTAGTTTTAAGCGGCACCCTGTCGGTAGCCCATTCTATTATAAGAAGCTAATCATTAAATTCTAGTTACTCAAGAGAGTAACTAGAAAAAAAAATAAAAAAAAAAATTTAATAATGAAATATTACTACGAAAATCTGCTGGCAAACAAGAATGTAACAGTAAAAACAAATGTAGCATGGGTTGCAGATATTACAACATTATGATTAATCAGAGATAAAAAAGTTTATGTGTTTCTTTGTATGGATATACATACTAATTATATCGTATCTGCTATTATAAGTAGTAGCGTTATTACTTCACAAAAAATAGTAAGAAGCTTAGAGAAAAGTATTAAACAGAGAATTACTCTTTTTGGTAAAAATAAATTAATCATCCATACTGATCGAGGAACACAATTCTCTAGTAAAGCATATAACACATTCGCAACAAGATATAACGAATATTTCTGCCCCAGTATGGCACGTGAAAACACTCCTACTGATAATTCTGTTGCGGAACGATTTATGCGAACTTTTAAAGAGCATAAAATTCATGAAACAACTATAGAGGAAAAATTATCAAACAACATTTTGATAGAACCTAATTTTAGATCTTATAGATCTGTTTTAAATGAGTATATTCGGAGTTTAAACGGTAAGCCGAACAAAAAGTCTAAAACTTCCCCTCAAGGGCACTATAGAGACGTATTAGCGGCTTCTAGGTTAATGAGGGATCCTAAGTACACCCAAGCTAGATCAGTATATTTAGGAGAAGATTTTAGAATTAATGAAGTTGAAAAGTTTAAAGCTGAGAATATTAAAGTTATCGCAATATTAAAGGATATCGCTGCAAGAAAAGCAGAATTAGTTGAAAAAACACCTTTCGATAATTTTGAAGATAATATTGTTTTACAAATAATTGATAATAGGCTTAATGAAATTTATGAGATCATAAGTAACAATCCTCAAACTACCAGACAATACGTAGAGGAAATTATAGAACCAGTAGAAAAAAGCTTAAATCAACTTCACAATAAAGTTGATCAGTTACTTAGCAAAGATAAAAAACATAGAGAAATACTACCTCTTCGAGATCCTATTAATAGTGATTTATTTCCTATATTTCTTGCAAATGCTGGAAGTAAAGCAGTACGACAAAAAGATTTAAAACGAGCTGAGTTACGATTAGCTTATACTTTATTGTATTTCACAGACCTTCGAATTAATGAGATACGTATGATAACTGAGAAACAGATTCTTGATGCAATTTTGTCTGCGCAATTCAATGCGATTCATTACAAAAACAGACAAGCTCATTATCATGTTTTATCAAAGACTGCTCTTAAATCATTAAAACAATTAGCTCTAGAGCGAACCATTATTTTCCAAAAATATGGATATAAATACCTGTTTGGAAAACATAAGCCAATTCATCAAAAGTCCTTAATTAGACTTATTAATATTGATTTAAATAATACTTGTAAGATTTGGGATATCCCATACAATATTAAATCGCATAGCTTTAGAATTAATATGATCTCTAATTTATTAAAAATAACAACTGTTCAACACGCAGCTCAGATTATTGGACATAATGATATACAATCAACGATGAACTACCAACGCTATGCCTTATCAAATTTCAGAAACAGCCCCTGACAATTTTGCTTTTTCTCTAACAGATTTTACTAATCGCTACTCTTTAGTTAATTTTGCTTTATCAGAGAACAACTTTTGTACTTCTTTATTACTTAGTCTGCTAGGCTTAGAGTCAGTGTATAAAGTCATAGATTCAAAGAATGCATCATCTGATAATCAGAAATAAGTTTCCGTCCCTCCATGAAAAAAAAGATGACTATGTGTTTTTTTTAACCCCCCTATAACGTGGGAAATGGACCCAAAATTCGTTTAAACATAAAAATCACCTTTGATAATAATAATATAAAATTGTTTTAAATCTCTATAAGTTTTTTAACTAAGAATAATGAATATTATAAGTATAAAACAGAATTCTATTATAATAAAATATTTTTAAACAATAGTAAAGGATCCAGTTTTCCAAAATAAAAACTTGAGAATTAGATATCTAATTCTCAAGTTTTTAATAAAATTACTTTATAAAAGTGTAAAATAATTCTTTATTTTTTATGACTTACTTTTTAAGAATGCTTCTTTAGATTCACTAATTATTTCTTTTAATGAATCTTCAGCTTCTGAGGTGAATTGATTTGTTGAACTAACAATTTCTATATATGGTTTTTTAGTTGTAGATAAGAATGTTACTAAACTAGAACAATAGTCTTTAACATCACTAACTTCTAAATCATCTAAGAAACCATTAATACCTGTATAAATTAAAGCAACTTGTTCAGGTACAGATAAAGGAGAATTTTGTGGTTGTTTTAAAACTTCACGTAATCGTGTTCCACGTGCTAACTGCTTTTGTGTCGCTTCATCTAAATCTGAAGCAAACTGAGAGAAAGCTTCTAATTCATCAAATTGAGCTAACTCTAACTTTAATTTACCTGCAACTTGTTTCATTGCTTTAGTTTGTGCTGCAGATCCTACTCGTGATACTGAAATACCAACATTAATAGCTGGACGAATCCCTGAGTTAAATAAATCATTTGACAAGAAAATTTGTCCATCAGTAATCGAAATTACATTGGTTGGAATATAAGCTGAAACATCACTGGCTTGTGTTTCAATAATTGGCAACGCAGTCATACTTCCACCACCTAATGCATCACTAAGTTTTGCAGCACGCTCTAACAAACGTGAATGCAAGTAGAATACATCACCTGGATATGCTTCACGTCCTGGAGGACGACGTAATAATAATGACATTTGACGATATGCCATTGCTTGTTTAGTTAAATCATCATAAATAACTAATGTTGCTTTACCTTGATACATAAAATATTCAGCTAAAGCTGCACCTGAATATGGTGCAATATATTGTAAGGTAGCTGGGTCATTTGCACTAGCAGCAACAACAATTGTATATGCCATTGCATTTTTTTCTTCAAGTACATTTACAACTTGTGCAATTGTTGAAGCTTTTTGACCAATACCAATATAAACACAAACAACATCTTCTGTTTTTTGGTTAATAATTGTATCTACAGCAATTGCAGTTTTACCAGTTTGACGATCTCCAATAATTAATTCTCGTTGACCACGACCAATTGGAATCATAGCATCAATTGAGGTAATACCAGTTTGTAATGGTTCACACACAGATTTACGACTAATAATACCAGGAGCCATTGATTCTACTAATCGAGAATCTGTACTAGCAATTTCACCTTTTCCATCAATTGCTACAGCTAATGGATTCACAACTCGACCTAAAAAAGCGTCACCTACAGGAATTTGAGCAATTTTTCCAGTTGCTTTAACTGTACTACCTTCTAAAATTTGTCGACCTGTTCCCATTAATACAACACCAACATTGTCATTCTCTAAGTTTAAAGCAATCCCAATTGTTTTGTCTGCGAACTCTAAAAGTTCACCACTCATTACTTGATCAAGACCATAAACTCGAGCAATACCATCACCAACTTGTAATACAGTACCAATATTATCCACTTTAACATCTTGATCATATTTTTCAATCTGTTCACGGATAATACTACTAATTTCGTCTGGACGAATATTTATCATTGTATTATTTTTAATATAAAAAGTTAATAAAAGATTTTTTTACAGTTAAATTTCTAAAACAGTATCTAAGTGTTTTGCTAAGTTTTGTAATTGATTTTTAATACTAAAGTCAATTACTTTTGATTCAGTTTTAATTAAAAAACCACCAATTAAACTAGAATCCACTGTAATCACTAATCGAATTTCACGTGCGTTTGTTAATTCTTTTAATTTTTTAATTAACATATTTTTTTGTAAATTATTAAAAACAAATGCCGTTGAAACTTCGATCATTTTTATTGAAGCTGTCTCATATACTAATTCTAAATAATTAGTAATAATTGATTCTAATAAATTAATTCTATCTCGATTTACTAAAATAATTAAAAATTTAAATGTTTCAGTATTTACTTGTGATTGTAATGTTTTAGTTAAAACCTCACACTTTGCATTTTGACTAACAATTGGGTTATTCAAATATTCAGTTAATTCAGCAGCATCATTTAAAAAAGTTTCTAAATTTTGAAAATCTGCTGTGATTTGATGCATAATATTTTTTTCAACTGAAAAATCAAACAAAGCACGTGCATAAGGAACTGCAATTTTTGCTGTTAATGGATTTGAAGTCATAATAAATCTCCTTCTAATTTATTAATGGTATCATTAATTAATACAGTGGCACGTTCTTTTGGCCCAAATGTTTCTTGAGCACGAATTACAGTTCGTTTTAACACAAGTGAAATAATTTGTTGTTTAATTTCTAAGAATATTTGGCGCTCTTTTGATCGAAATGTTGCTAATGCTCGGTCAAAACGAATTTCTAAATCTTTTTTTGCTTCATAAGCATCAGATTCAAGTAATAGTTTCTTCGTTGCTGTGGTTTCATTTTTGATTTCACCAATAACAATATTAGCTTGTTCTAATTGCTTTTTAGCTTCTACTAAACGATTTTGTGCTTCGTTTAGTCGATCTTCGGCATCTTGAACACCTTTTACAATTGTTGTTTTTCGCTCTTCTAATAAAGATCCTAAAAAGTCTCGACCTGTATAAAATAGAATCGCAAGCAACGCTAGAATGTTAAGTAACCCTGTTTCAAGAATATCTAGATTTAAACCAATACCTTCATGTTCGGCAAGTAATGTAAAAATTTGATCAAAATTTTCCATGTTTTCGAGTTTTTATATAAACTGTTCACTTATAAAAAGGAAAATTACGTTCAACAAAAAATTTAGATTGATAATCTAGTTTCAATATCAGCACATAAAGATTGAACGATTTCATCTAAACTATTAAGTGCTATATCTTTTTTAGTAAGAAGATCTTTTGTAATAGTATCTAATAAATTATCAATATATTTTTGAGAAATAGTTAATTCAGTTTCTAAAATTTCTTTATGAATTTTTTGTGAGTTTGTAATTTCTAATTGAGCTTCTTTACGGACGCTAGTTAATTCTTCTTCATATTGAGTTGTTAGCTTATTGGCTTCTGCTAATATCTCTGAAGCTTTACCAAGATTAGTTAAGATATACTCTTTACGTTCTTCAATAATAGTTAATAATGGACTATATAAAATTATGTTTAAAATAACCATCAATAATATAAATTGAATCGCAACTAATGGTAAGGTCGCATTAATATCAAATAATCCGCCAGGTCCACTAACTTCTGAAGTTGAAATTAGTATTGAAAGATTAATCATATAAAAATCTATATGTTATATAGAATTAAAGTTTTTAATAAAAAATCATTAATCTTATTAATGAAATTATAGTTTTTAAGATATTTTATAAATTATCTTAAAACTAAAGTATCGGAGTAATAAATACATTATTACTCCAAACTAACAAATTTAAATTTATTAAGTTTATTAACCGTTAAATGGGTTTGCGAATAATAATGCTAACGCTACAACAAGACCATAAATAGTTAATGCTTCCATGAAAGCTAAACTTAATAATAATGTACCACGAATTTTGTTTTCTGCTTCAGGTTGACGAGCAATACCTTCAACAGCTTGACCAGCAGCGTTACCTTGACCAATCCCAGGTCCAATAGCAGCTAAACCAATAGCTAAACCAGCAGCAATAACAGAAGCAGCAGAAATAATAGAATCCATAATAAATTTTAAATTGTAAATGTATATATAATTTTTAAAAAATCTAATCGCAATAATTTATAAAAATTTATTCAAGAGCTTCTGCAATATAAGCAGCAGCTAATGTTGAAAAAATTAAAGCTTGTACCGAACCAGCAAAAATCCCTAGTAACATAATTGGTAATGGAATTACTAAAGGAACTAATGATGTCAATACAGAAATTGTTAACTCATCGGCTAAAACATTTCCGAATAGTCGGAAGCTTAGCGATAAAGGTTTTGTAAAGTCTTCTAAAATATTAATTGGTAGAAGAAGTGGGATTGGTTCAATATATCGTTTAAAATATCCTAAACCTTTCTTACTTAAACCTGCATAAAAGTAGGCGAATGATGTTAATAAAGCTAATGCAACAGTTGTATTAATATCATTAGTTGGAGCAGCAAATTCTCCTTCTGGTAATTCTATTAATTTCCACGGTATAATCGCACCAGCCCAGTTACATCCAAAAATAAATAAAAATAATGTTCCAATAAATGGAATCCATTCTTTGTAAAAACTTTCACCTAATTGATCTCTGGCAATATCAGTCACAAAGTCTACAGTTGCTTCCATAAAGTTTTGCCATCCATGTGGAATACGATCTGCATTAGAAGTTCCTAGGAATGAAAATACTAATAAAAGTAATAATACAAACCAAATAACTACTAAGACTTGTCCATGTACTAGAAAACCTGCAATGTTCCAGTAAAAGTGTTTTCCAACTTCTGCCTCCGCTAATAATGTAAACGTATTTGAATAAAGAATTTCTGGGTACATAAAATCTAACTAATTTAGTAAATTACCCAATATTAAAAAATATACAGGAACAATAAGAATTATAAGAAGATTTCGTTTATTTTAGGTTTATTTTTATATAAAAGCTCTATTTTCAGATCATTTATGTTTGTAACCATTCATACCCTTTTTTTTCTAATTCTTTTGCCAGTTCTGCTCTCCCAGTTTTTATAATTTTTCCATCTTGCATAACATGAACATAAGTTGGATTTATATAATCTAATAATCGTTGGTAATGAGTAATTAAAATTATTGATTTATTAGTGTTCATAAAATTATTAATTCCGTTTGAAATTATTTTTAAAGCATCGATATCTAACCCAGAATCAGTTTCATCTAATATGGATAATTCAGAATCTAATAAAATCATTTGTAAAATTTCATTTCGTTTTTTTTCACCTCCTGAAAATCCTTCATTCACATTTCGGCTTAAAAATAATGGTGACATATTCACCAATTGTAATTTTTCATTTATAATTGTTAAAAATTCAATTGGATCAACTTCTGGTTTATTATAAAATTTTTGTTTTGAATTATATGCAAGACGTAAAAAATCTTCATTACTAACCCCAGGAATTTCAATTGGGTATTGAAAAGCTAGAAAAATACCTAAATGTGATCTTTCTTCTGGATCAAGTTCCAAAATACTCGAACCGTTAAAAAGAATCTCACCATTTAAAATAGAATAAGCAGGGTGACCGGCAAGAACCTTAGATAAAGTACTTTTACCTGATCCATTTGGTCCCATAATAGCGTGAATTTCACCTTTATTAATTTCTAAATTTAAATTTTTTAAAATTTTATTATCATTGATAGAAACTTTTAAATCTTTAATTTCTAAAAGAGGAGAATTTAAATTCATTATCCGACACTTCCTTCTAATTTTAATGTTAATAATTTATCTGCTTCTGCAGCAAATTCTAAAGGTAATTTTGTAAAAATTTCTCGACAGAACCCACTAATCATTAATTCTACTGCTTTTTCTAAACAAATTCCTCGTTGTAAAAAATAAAAAATTTGTTCTTCACCAATTTTTGAAGTTGAAGCCTCATGTTCAATTTTAGTAGTAGAATTTTGAACTGAAATAAATGGAAAAGTATTTGAATTTGATAAATTTCCAATTAATAAAGAATCACATTGTGAATAATTTCTGGATCCGAGTGCTTTATTAGTTATACTAACTAATCCACGGTAACTATTTTTTGACTTACCAGATGAAATACCTTTTGAGATAATTCGACTACGAGTATTTTTTCCTATGTGAATCATTTTTGTTCCCGTATCTGCTTGTTGATAATTATTTGTTAATGCAACTGAATAAAATTCACCTTGAGAATTATCACCCATTAGTATACAACTTGGATATTTCCAAGTTATAGAAGATCCTGTTTCAACTTGTGTCCAGGAAATTTTTGAATTTCTTCCAGTACAAATACCACGTTTTGTAACAAAATTATAAACACCACCATTTCCAAACTCATCGCCAGAATACCAATTTTGTACAGTTGAGTATTTAATATTAGCATTTTCTAATGCAATTAATTCAACAATAGCTGCATGAAGTTGATTTGTATCATATTGTGGAGCAGTACAACCTTCTAAATAATTTACTTGACTATTTTTTTCTCCAATAATCAATGTTCTTTCAAATTGACCAGATTTTTGATCATTGATTCGAAAATAAGTTGATAAATCTAATGGACAAATTGTATCTTGTGGAATATAACAGAAAGAACCGTCAGTAAAAACAGCTGAATTCAAGGCTGAAAAATAATTATCACCAATGGAAACAACTGATCCTAAATATTTTTCAATTAATTCTGGATAATCATTTACAGCCTCAGAAATTGAGGAAAAAATAACTCCAAATTTAGTCAATTCTTCTTGAAATGTAGTTGCTATTGAAACACTATCAAATACTGCATCAATAGCGACATTAGCTAACCGTTTTTGTTCATTTAAAGAAATTCCTAATTTTTCAAATGTTTTTAATAATTCAGGATCAACTTCATTAAGATCTTTTAATTTTTTTTGAAACTTTGGCGCAGAATAATAAACAATATCTTGATAATTAATTTGTGGAAACTTCAAATAAGCCCACTCAGGTTCAGTCATTCGTTTCCATTTTTTATAAGCTTTAAGACGAAATTCTAATAAGAATTTGGGTTCTTTTTTTTTTTTTGAAATTAATTTAACAGTTTTTTCATTTAATCCTTTTTCAATAATGTCTTTTTCAATATTTGTTGAAAAACCATACTGATAAGTTTTATTAACTAATTTAGTTATATTTGTATTTAATACTTTTTTTGATTGATTAACCATATAATTATTAAAATAAAATGTATATAGATGAATTATATAAAAATTTAATAGTATTAGTAAGTTTTAATTAATATTATAAAGAAATTATTCTATGAATTAAATTAAGATATAGAATATTAATAAAAATATATTCTAAAAAGTTATTATATTAATAATTTTAATAATAACATAAGCTATCTTGTAACCATACTATAATCAAAATTAAGGTTGTTCGGTATAATTCAACCGACAGAACTAATTTTTTTAATTAGTTAAACATCTATTATATATATTGCCTTTTTATTCTAAGGAGAAATCA